TTTTTAAAAAATAAAGAGGGAAAACAGGGGTTTTTATCAATCTTTATTTCACGTGTCACATCACACAAAAAAATTTTCAATTTTAAATCGGGAGAGATGGCTGAGTGGACTAAAGCGGCAGATTGCTAATCCGTTGTACGAATAATTCGTACCGAGGGTTCGAATCCCTCTCTCTCCGCTCTTTTTTCATCATACATATAATGTATGGAATACATAAAAAAAGAAATAAGAAACAAAAGAAAAAGAGTAAAGAAAAAAAAATAAAATATATATATATATATATTTTATTCCTCACGTCCAGGATTACGTCCCGGATCGTTAGATAAGAATCCAAAGATGAAGAGAGAAACAAAAAATATTACTACTGTGTAAACGAAGAGTTTGAGAGTAAGCATTACACAATCTCCAAGATCTTTTTTTTTTGAAAAGGAAATGGATTACCCTTTTTTTATCACATACACCATTTTGACATGACATTCCAAAAAAAGTCATTTTCAATAATTTTTTTTTTTTTTCGAAAAAAAAATCATGAATTTCGCAGAATATGAAAGATTTCATCGAAAACTTACAGCAGCTTGCCAAACAAAGGCTAAGAGAAAAAAGAATAGAGGTATGACAGGCATAACATCTACGATTGGATTGAAAAGGGCATAAGCCTCGGGCAATTTGGCAAAGAAAAAATGACTCGAAGAAGGGATAAAATTAAGACAGATAGAGATTAAACTAAAGATATTAAGCATAACAAACATTTCGTTCTTGTAGATTAGAAAATTGGAATTTGATTGAGTTCTTTTTATGAGGGAAAACTTCAAAAAAAAGACAGGTAAAAAAATCCTTCCTTTTCTTTGAACTCTTCCAAATCCCCAATCCCCCCTTTCATTCTCAAACGAGAATACAAGGAATTATAGTTTCATACAATATCTTAATTGAATTCTATGTAATGATCAATCATTTTTTTTTATTCCCTATTTCTATGTATTAACTCCTAGCAACAATATTTTTCATATTTTGGTTTGTATTGACGAATAACCGACACTAATAAACACTATTATTAGTGTCGAATATAAATAGAAATGGGGCGTGGCCAAGCGGTAAGGCAACGGGTTTTGGTCCCGTTACTCGGAGGTTCGAATCCTTCCGTCCCAGATGGTCTACATCAATCAGAAATAAAAGATTCTTCTCTTTAAGAACTTTCCATTTTGTTTAATGTTGGCTACAACGGGATCCAATCCTTTGTTTTGGATTCTAGAATTAATTCTCCTAATTATATCTTTTTTTTTTTCAGATGTAAAGAATAAGGACTTGAATCTTACCTTCCACGAGATCTTTTCCATTTCCATACTCATGAAAACAAAAAAAAAAATGGTTTTTTAACTTCATTTTTTACAAACCCTTGATACTCGAAGAAATGTCGAAGGCGGAATAAGTGTGAGAAATAAATATTATATAAAAACTTCTGCCCCTTTCGAATCATCGGAATAGATTATATTTGGTTAATAACTTCTTTTTTTCCGTAATTGTAAATCAAGTAAGGGTAGTTCTTTTGAGGTTTATAATTTCTTTTTTCTCGAAAAATCTGTTGAAGGCAAAAATAATACTTAAGTAAGGAAACTTGTTTCTTCGTCTTTTTAGAAATATTTTGCATTTCTATATATGATAGAATAGGGGGGTTAGGTCAAATAAATGGACCCTTTCTCTCTACGGATAAATATTGAGAGAAAGATAGTAAAGTATAAATTATTTATTATTTATTGCGGTTGGGCCAATGACTATTCATGATTCCGTATTGAATCAATTCCATACCGGTTAGAAATGAAATTAGAGGAATGTTATGGTAAAACTTCGTTTGAAACGATGCGGTAGAAAGCAACGTGCGACTTGAAGGACATGATCCGCTGTGGATTCTTACATTCACCATTTTCTATAGAAAATGAAGATGCTCTTGACTCGACATAGTTTGTTCTGTTCCTGCGAAGAACCCCATTTTTGTTGGGTTGGTAAATAAAAAAGTAGTACATGATGGAGCTCGAGTAAAAAGTATTGATTCATTTATCTGGGGGGGGGAATCTAGGGTTAGTGACAATTAATAAGTTAGACCAACTTTGTAAATATATCTTCAATATTATTATAAATATAGAATATAAATAGAAAAGTGAAAATTCGAACAAGTTTTTTTTCGCGGTAAATTTTACTTTATTTTTATTTAAAACTTGTTCGATATGGAGTCGATATAAAGTCAAGTGTATTACAAAAAAATCAATTGTTGATATTACTTTTCCATAGAAAGAAATAAAAAAAAAACAAAAGGTATGTTGCTGCCATTTTGGAAGGAGTCAGAATCGCCGAAGTAATGTCTAAACCCAAGGATTTCACAAAACAAAGAGACAGGATTCCGGAACAAGGAAACACAATTTAAAATTGTCTCGATAATTTTATTAGAATGAGAAAAATAGATTCGAGACGAGACAAACAAAAGAGGTTAGAGACGACTCAATAAATGTGATGTCTAAGGATTTCCCGTCGAACTCTTTCTGAATTATCCAACTTGAGTTATGAGTACAAATTATATTTCTTTGTTTTTTCTGTAAGGTAAGAAAAATTACTCAAATCATAGTCTAATTCATGCTCTTATGGATCCATTTGCTATTATATACAGAAATTATAATTATTTTTTCTCGAGCCGTATGAGGGGAAAACCTCCTATACGTTTCTAGGGGGGGCATTATTTATTTACATCTATCCCAATGAGCGATCTATCGAATCGTTGCAATTGATGTTCGATCCCGAAGAGAAGGAAGAGACCTTCGAAAAGTAGGTTTTTATGATCCGATACAGAATCAAACTTATTTAAATGTTCCCGCTATTCTATACTTCCTTGAAAAGGGCGCTCAACCTACAGGAACTGTTCATGATATTTTAAGGAAGACAGAATTATTTCAAGAAAGAACTTCGAGTTAATTAAAGGACAAACAAAATTAATGAATAAAAAGGGGAAGGGTAACTAGTATCTATTTTCTAGTATCTATTTTTGTGTAATTATTTACTTACAAATTACCCTTTTTTTGTTCTATTCATACTTCATTTTTTTATGTTGTGCTAATCCAACACAAGTCTTTATTTCTATTTTATTTTAAATTTTATTTGTTTTTTCAATATTCTATATCATTCATATTGACAATGGTGTATTGAAGAAATATAATTTGATCGATCGTAGATAAATGGATCTGGTCATCCCGACCCATTATTGCTATTGCCTTTTTCTTCAGTCAAATGATGAGGTTTCGTTGATTTTTTTTATGCAATTATGCAAGACGACGTATTTTCTTAACGAAAATCAAAAAAGGAGTGGTTTGTCAATTTTTACATTTCTATTTTGAATTCGTTGTTTTTTAATCTGATCTGCACGTTAGTGCAATTCAATTTATTTTTTTATTTTGATCATATCTACATATTTATTTGGGTTGCTAACTCAACGGTAGAGTACTCGGCTTTTAAGTGCGACTATGATCTTTTACACATTTTTGGATGAAGCAACGAATTCGTCCAGACTATTGGTAGAGTCTATAAGACCACGACTGATCCTGAAAGGTAATGAATGGAAAAAACAGCATGTCGTAATGTAATAATAAGAAAAAAACATTATTATTCTATATCTTAATATCTATATATATATATATATATTAAGATAGATATTTTTTTAGTAGAATTTGGATAGAATTTTGAGTTTCTCCTCCAAATTTCGATTTGTGGAGGGGGACAAAAAAATTTACATTTCTAGTTGGGTCTAGTAATAAATAAATGGATAGAGCCCCACGGCTCCAATTCTAGTAAAAAAAAGCAACGAGCTTATATTCTTAATTTGAATAATTACCCGTGATCTAATTAGACGTTAAAAATAAATTAGTGCCTGATGCGGGAAAGGGTTTTCTGTGGTTTATTTTTTTTTTTCTTTTTTAATAAATCCTAACTATTCCCTATTTTGGATTGGGGTTGGAGACGAATGTGTAAAAGAAACAGTATACTGATAAAAAGAATTTGTTCCAAAATCGAAAGAGCGGTCGGGTTGCAAAAATAAAGGATTTTTTGTACTCTTATAATTATAACCGTAATTATAACGAAGATAAACCAATTGGATAGAAGGAGAGAGGAAAAAGATCTGTTGATTGGATTACCCGTTTCCGGGGTATATATTTTTTCTTTTATTTATTACTATATACATAATACATACCCTGTTCTGACCATATTGCACTATGTATTTATTATTTGTAATAACCTAATAAATGTTCCTACTTATGGTTCAAGTAGAAATGTAACTAAATGGAAGAATTCCAAGGATATTTTGAAAAGGATAGATCTAGGCAACAACCCTTCCTATATCCGCTTCTTTTTCAGGAGTATATTTATGCACTTGCTCATGATCGTGGTTTAAATAGTTCGATTTTTTATGAACCTCTGGAAGTTTTTGGTTATGACAGTAAATCCAGTTTAGCACTTGTGAAACGTTTAATTACTCGAATCTATCAACAGCATTTTTTTCTTTCCTCGGTTAATGATTCTAACCAAAATCGATTCGTTGGTCACCACCACACCCATTTTTTTTATTCTCGTTTTTATTCTCAAATGATCTCAGAAGGTTTTGCAATTATTGTGGAAATCCCATTCTCACTGCAATTAGTATCCTATTTAAAAGAAAAAGAAATACCAAAATCTCATAATTTACGATCTATTCATTCCACTTTTCCTTTTTTAGAGGACAAATTATTACATTTCAATTATGTATCAGATATACTAATACCCCATCCCATTCATATGGAAATCTTGGTTCAAATCCTTCAATGCTGGATTCAAGATGTTCCCCTTTTGCATTTCTTGCGATTCTTTCTTCACGAGTATCACAATTGGAATAGTTTTTTCATTACTCAGAATAAATCTATTTATATTTTTTCAAAAGAAACTAAAAGACTATTTCGGTTCCTATACAATTCTTATGTATATGAATG